CTCAAAGGAGCAGTAATAGGTAGGGATGACAGGATTTGAACCTGTGACATTTTGTACCCAAAACAAACGCGCTACCAAGCTGCGCCACATCCCTTCAATTGGCCTACAATGTCATTGTAGAGAATTCCTGTCTTGTTTTCCACATGGAATATATATATATAAAAGTAATATATAAAAAAAAAGATAAAAGTAATATATAAAAAAAGAGAATATTGATTCTATAATAATTATATAGTAAAAGACTTATATACATATGAAATACGGAACGGAATTCGTCGTAAAAATAAAGGAGTCTTTTTCGGGAATGCTCGGGGACACATTTTTTTCGGTTTTAAGAAAAAGAAAATCTTATTCACCGGACCCTTGTACCTTTCGATTTGAATTAGGAATTCCATGTACAACTATAAGTGGTCCTTAACTTCATATGCATCTGATCATATATGTATTACTATTATGTATTCCAATCAAATATGTATTCCTATAAAAGAAGGAGGTTGTTCAATGCGAGATCTAAAAACATATCTCTCCGCAGCACCGGTACTAAGTACTTTATGGTTCGGGTCTTTAGCAGGTCTATTGATAGAGATTAATCGTTTTTTCCCGGATGCGTTGACATTCCCCTTTTTTTCATTCTAGTTATTGACATGGGAAGGAATAACGAAGATTCGAGCTAGAATTAAATATCTGTGATTAATCCCTCTTTTCTCTTTTTTCCCTTTTTATTTTGTTTAGAATAAGGGAAAAAAGAGAAAGAATAAAAGTGGATTCGCCAACTGCGAGACTCGGATTCAAGTTCGAATTAAATTAATTAATAATAGAGGAATAGAGGTAGAATAAAAAATAAAGTGGGTCTAGGGCAAGAGTATTATAGAAGATACTTAAATGAAATCTTGTACTAGTGAAATACTAGATACTTAAATGAAATATTGTACTGTGATTTGAAATATAGTTTTTCAATAGTTGTATATTATTTACTATATTGATTGCAGCGAAATTTTTCAGAATTGAATTTCAAGTTAGTCACTTCTATTTTTTCCTTTCTTCTTCTTCGTTTCGGATCGAAAATAGAAGCGTTGAGTCAATCAAAAATCCAAGGGAGGTTCATGGCTAAGAGTAAAGATGTCCGAATAACGGTTATTTTGGAATGTACCAGTTGTGTTCGAAATGGTGTTAATGTTGATAAGGTATCAACCGGCATTTCCAGATATATGACTCAAAAGAACCAGCACAATACGCCCAATCGATTGGAATTGAGAAAATTCTGTCCCTATTGTTACAAACATACGATTCATGGGGAGATAAAGAAATAGATCGAACCAAGCACTTGCGTGTCACCCCTTCAAGGAAAGGGAAAATAACATTATATATATAACATATATAAATATAAATAAATAAACCAAATCCTATTTCTTTATTCTATTCTAAAATTCATTTTATTTTAGATTCGACTGAGATAGGATTTTGGGGATAAGGAATAAACTAAACAAACCATGGATAAATCCAAGCGACCCTTTCTGAAATCCAAGCGACCCTTTCGGAAATCCAAGCGACCCTTTCGGAAATCCAAGCGACCTTTTCGTAGGCGTTTACCCCCAATCCAACCGGGGGATCAAATTGAGTATAGAAACATGAGTTTAATTAGTCGATTTATTAGTGACCAAGGAAAAATATTAGCTCGACGGGTGAAAAGATTAACCTTGAAACAACAACGATTAATTACTCTTGCTATAAAACAAGCTCGTATTTTATCTTCGTTACCCTTTCTTAATAATAGGAAACTGTTTAAGACGAAAGCGAAACGAATTAACAAAAAATTTAATAAGCGAAAGAAACGCCTTAAGAATAAATTTCATCCGAAAGATAAAAAAATTATCAATAAAGAGAAGTATTTGAAAAATCGATTCAAGAACAAAATGGAATCGCGTTAGTAACAGCGAGAACGGCCTTTCCAGCCGAGATAAAGGCTTTTCCGGCCAATTTAAAAAGATACAGCATAATCAAAAAAAAAAAATAAGAAATAGAAACAGCTTAATGATAAACCGTTTAAAATAAAAAATACGGAATGTCGTGAAATGAAAATGGGCGAGTCGACCGCTAGACCTACGAGTCTTAGAGCAAGAAAGAAATAGGTTTACTCTTTCTTTACTTGAATCAAAATTCCAATCCGAACTCAACCGAAGATTGAGGTTTTGCTCTAAAAATCCTAAAATCTAGATTTGATTATCGTGTCTTAAGAAAAAAAAAAAGAATCGGCAAAGAGTAAATCTTTTTTTTATTGAATGTGTTCATTCATTTTCACTACTTTTTCATATTTTATCATATTCTATCAATTATCCATTTTGACTCTACCTTCCCGGAGTTCATTCTCCGGGGAACTCCATTTTAATTATTCCTGCGGATTCTTTCCAATCGACTTCTTTTACGATCTCGTTGGAAATAATAGAAATGGAATTCCTATTTGATATAGCTATTTGTGCAAGTATTTTACGATTAAGAAGCA